TCAGAGCACCGCCCTGTCAAGGCGGAAGCTGCGGGTTCGAGCCCCGTCAGTCCCGACGGATTCAATAAATTAACTCCCCCCCCCCCTTTTTCTGGGCAAAAAGATCAAAATGGCGGAATTTCATTTTCAATAAATAGTCTTTTTTTTTTTTTTATGAAAAAAGCAAAACAAAAGGGGGTATTTCCATTATTTTAACTAGCACCTATTGATGGTAGAGAGACATATGTGAATTGGTACAATTATTGAGAGCATTCATCATATTCAAGGCTCCAAGAAAGAGATTACGGGATCTTCGCTTTTTTCGATTGATCTCCATTCATTCGTGTATGAAAATAGAATAGGATAGCGTATAATACGTTTGCCAAGAGCACCTATATATATACTTTTTCTTCTCTGTCGTCTATGAAGGAATTTAACATATTTCAAATCCAGGCCAAGGAAAGAAAAAGAGGATATTTCAAAAATAAAGATAAAATAAGCTTTTCCTAATGAATACGTTCTTTTTAAAGATTAGAGTCGATGTTGAAGAAAAAACTCGTAATAAAATTCACTATTTGAATTTGATGGAATATTAGCTTTTTTTTTTTCTCTATTTTTTTCTATTGTTTATTTGATGAGGTTATTTAGAAACAATTTTTGTAAACAATAGAAGTGAAGTGGAAAAGGCGTTTTTTTATGATACTTTATCAGATGATTGTACAAGGAAAGCGATAAGTTGTAGAAAAGAAAGCGTGGAAAAAAATTATAAATTCATTTTTTTTTTATTGGATCAGGAATCGAATTATGTATTCGGTGTGGATAAAAGATCTTCCTATGTTATACTATTCAATTCTTGACGATGAATCCATTTGATAGCTCAGATATTGTTATTCATGATATAAATTTCATTCGATATCACCAAGATCAAATTCATCCGATTGAATTTACAAGCGAAAGATTTCTCATCTCTATGGGATTAAATCCCGAGATATTAAAAAAAAAAAAATAAAAAAGAAGAAATTATGGAAGTAAATATTCTTGCATTTATTGCTACTGCACTCTTCATTCTCATTCCTACTGCTTTTTTGCTTATAATTTACGTAAAAACAGTTAGTCAAAATAATTAATTTGAATAAAATTTCATTATCACTGACAAAAAAAGGATCTCAACTTCTCGTCTTTAATGAAAGGAAAGGAATGGATTAGACTCATTCGTATTCTAAGGGGCCGGGTAGTATGGTAGAAAGAAATTTCGATTTCTTTCTGCCATACTACCCCATTATGGTTATTGTAATGTATAAAGATACAAGTGAAATTTTTTAATAGAAAGGAATCCACCTATACCTATTTTTTCTTTATAAATGTCAAGATTAATTAAATAGAATATAAAATGTACATACTTTCTCAATTTCATTTGTTTGTTTCATCCATTTGATACAGACAATCCAAACCTGAGGAATTCGATAGTAACTTCTTCGGATTTCAAAAAGGGGTACCCCACCAATGGTTAACCTTTGAAATACTGATATAAAAATCTAAAATGAGTCAATAAAACAAATAGAATACATTCTTCTACTAAAATTTAATAGTCTAGAATTTTAAATTTTTTTGAATAAAAAAAAAATTTCCGAACGATCTAGAAAACAAAAGCAATTAATCCGGATTGCTAGAGTTTGATTCTTAACGCAGTTAGTAGTACCTCTAGAGTCCACTTCTTCCCCATACTACGAGGGAGAGGGAAAATGTAAAAACTACCATTAAAGCAGCCCATGCGAGACTTACTATATCCATGTGAATTCTGTCCCCTATTTCTATGAATATGAAGAAACTATTCCATTATTGTTCACTAATAATAGTGAAATCACTGGTGCAGAGTCAAAAAAAAGGGGGGGTAGGGATTTGGCCACCATTGATGAACTACTTCAAAAAACCCACTTATCTTCTAATGACTTCTTAGCGAATTTATAGTAGAATCGGCAAAGATGTAAACACAAGCAAACTCCGAGTGTAGGGACAAGTATCCAAAGAATCTTACTCATAGACTTTCATTAGTCTGTATACAAAGTATCTTACGTTCTTTCCAAAACAACTATTAATTTGATTCCCTCTATCAATATCCAAACCTCCAGAGCCGGAGGCTTCGAATCACGAAAAGAAAGTATCAGCGGAGTAGGGGATTTTCAGTCTTTTGTTGAGGCGACACCCGGATTTGAACTGGGGAAAAAGGATTTGCAGTCCCCCGCCTTACCACTCGGCCATGCCGCCAAAACGATCGAAACTAGATTCCAATTTTCTCGTTTTTTTTTAACTCTGAAAAAAAAATATGGATTTTCCGTCTTTTGTGACGGAATCCAGTACAAATCAGAACCATTAACTATTGACTGTAAACTCATGACTCACTGTAAATTCACGGTAAATTAATGACCATTTTTGAATTTGAATCTCAATTTATCTTTTTTTTTTTTCGAATAATATAAGAAAATAATTAGAAATGTATTTTTAACTAATCTATATTGATTTT